TCGCACGTAATCGTATTAGTATAACTATTAATATCGTACGTATAATATCGTACGTATTTAGTATAACTATGTTTTTATAGTTAATTTTATATATAATATAATTGAAATTATATTATTTCACTTTTTTTTTTCAAATCAAAACGAAAAAATTTCAGTAGTCATATGGATAAAACGGCTAGGGATTTCTAGCATATTCTACTCGAAGTATTGTATTCTTTTCATTAAAATCCAGGTGGAGAATCATTGCTTCTATTGATTCGATAGGAATACGTAAACATAATCTAATACATCGAACGATTATATTTTATCCCCTTTCCTTGTCCTAGATTTCATTTCGATTTTCCTTACTTTATTGATTTGATTCAATCCGTTGAGTTGCTAGGAACCTTTACGTATAACAACTCATATCTTTCTATACCAAAACCAAAAAATTGGAAACTTAGAATCTGTACTATACTCCCGCCTCGGACCCTCTCAGAAATAAAAAGAATCGAGTACTAAAGAAAGACCGCGATCGGGGATGAACAAAAATACTTGTTACGGCAATAACACTTAGTAAGACCAACCGATGGGTTAGGTTTCGCTACAAAAAGGGAGTTTGTTTTGGAGCAAACTTACACTACACAATGAAAGATAGCGCAGAGTGATAGAATCTGTGGAATCATAAATGATCCACATAAGATACTTCTAATAGAAAGAATCACACATTCTCGAACAATTCGAGAGACAAAATCCACAAACCAACCCAACTCATAGAATATAGAAGAAGGAACGTCGATACATTAAGGACCAATTCATTATCTCTGCATTATATTTGAAACAACCAAGTTGGGTTGTTGTTCGGCCAAAAAGCAATTAGTCGAAGTCGGGGGACTTCCACAAATACAAGTCCAAGAAAAGAATAGGTACTAGATCCGTGTAACTTAGGATTCGATTTAGTTGGGTCGGGATGAAGTTTTTAGACAGGATCCTGTCATGATTTTCACTTCATAAATTGACTGAGATTGGGTATACCAAAACAAAAACAAAAGTATATCAGTAACTCTTTGATCATGGACAAGAAAAAAGTCATATGTAATTCATCCATTGGAATGAATTATTGTTTTTATTTTCCTGCCCCTATGTATTCACATGAGCATATGGTAATGCTTTCATTTCTATGAACAAAGGAACCGGTTAATCCATAAACAAGTATTAATGAGGAAATGAAAACTATACTAAACTAAAATGGAATGTCTATAAAAAAATGGAATGTGTTAGGGCTATACGGACTCGAACCGTAGACCTTCTCGGTAAAACAGATCAAACTGATTATTATCGAAATGATTCGAACTGTTTCAAAGACCCAACATGCATTTTGTTGCATTGGGCTCTTTCATCAACTGATTGATGTAAAGATCAGTTAGTCCACCATATTTTTTCTTTACAGGAAGATAATAAGATGGCTCCATGTGCTCTTTGATTCATCATTTGTATTCTGATCTAGGAGCAATACCAAAGTGTTTCAAAGAAGGGTTACCTTGACTTAGGTCTGCCTCCGGCCTAGATCAACCTAAGTTAAATGGAATCTCTATCGCTCCGCTGCAAGAGTCAAATATGAGACTTCATACACCTTAAAGTTCATAGGACGAAAAGAGGTTCTTTTGAGTCCCTTATACTCATTAAGCCTGGCATTGAATGGACTGGGTATTTACCTTATCAATTAGCAAATCAATAGCGGGTTCTATTTGATTTGTCACTTGAATTCGCACTCAAATTGAACCGAACCAAATATTTGTCAGGCTATTGTTCTCTTGTTCCCTCGAATCTATGGAGTAAGACATCGATTTCTCAATAAGATCATTGCATAATGGGCTCCCTTGAAAAGCATTGGCGCACGTGTAAACGAGGTGCTCTACCTAACTGAGCTATAGCCCTTGTCATGGATATCTTAACATATAGATAATTTCTTGTCAAGATAGAATCCCACATGATAGTTCTCTGATCCGTTTACTGTTAGCGGATTGGTATTGCTTAGAAATAATATTCCACCTATAATCCCCGAGGCGATGGGTCCTTTTTTTGTGATGATAAATAACCTACTTAACTCAGTGGTTAGAGTATTGCTTTCATACGGCGGGAGTCATTGGTTCAAATCCAATAGTAGGTAGAACTTATTAGATACCAGAGTCAATGGTATCTAATAAGTTTTTCTACCCATCTTCTTTTTTTCGTTGTATCATCTAGACTTGATTGTGTTCAATTGGCGGAATCAAAATGTGGTGTATAATAAAGAACCCCTAAAGAACTTCTTTTGATTATTTTGATGTATTTTTTACTAGTAGGAAATAACATTCACAGCCTCTACTCGTGTCCTAGCTCGTCTGAGAGCTAGATTCGCCTCAATTGCTTGTCTCTTCCCCTGAGCTCTACTCAAGTTAGCTTCAGCTATTTCAAGAGCTTGTTGAGCTTCTTGCGGATCAATGTCAGTACTCATCTCCGCATCATTTCCTAAAATGGT